TCCCTAACTTTAGGTCTTTTTTAAATTGATTCAATTGTCAAATTGTAAAATATGATGACGTGTGTATCTAGGTAGAAGGCGCTTCAAAGTCAAAGTGACTTCTACCTAGATACTTCTATTCAATTAAATTCAGGTCCGAATATCTAAATTTTGCTAAAGGTGCAAACCTTTTCAGTTTTTCTATTTTTTTTTTTTTTTTTATTCTTTAGAAAAAAAAATGAAATAAATTCAATTGATTTAAAACTTATTTGATTTTTCTTTTCAGTAAATCAATTGTGAAATGCTTTTTTATTTCTTTTCTAGAATGTCCAATATCTGTTTTACATCTTCTATGCGAAAATGTTCCATTTTCAGAAGGCCTTCTTGACTGTTATTCAAAAGGTCGAATAATGTATGTATATTGGACTTTTTAAGACAATTATAGATCCTGGGAGACAATTCTGATTGGTCAATAAAAATGGATTTCAATGCTATTTCTTTTTTCTTTTTCTTTAGTTTAGCCAATCGATCATGAAAAGTAAAAAAAGGTAAAGAAACCTTGTATTGATTGTTCTCTAAATGGAAGTTTTCTTCTGCTGCCTGTAGAAAGGGAATAAATAAATCAATCAAATTTCGGGAGGCTTCACGAAGTGCTTCTTTAGGAGTTAAACTTCCATTTGTCCATATTTCTAGAAAAAGGATCTCTTGTTTTTCATTTTCATTTCCATACGAATGAATACTATGATTCGCATTTCGAACAGGCATGAATGCAACATCTATAGGATAACTCCCGTCTTGAAAGTTATTTGGCGTTTTTATATTATTATATCCTCGATTCTTCTCGATTTGTAATCCAATACACAAATCAATTGGTTCCGTTAGACTAGCTATATGCTGCGTATTATCAACGATTTCTACAGAAGGTGGTAAGAGGATATCTTGAGCAGTTACATATCCAGTACCTTTGACACAAATAAGCGCGTCACGAGTGCCATACATATTACTTCTCAATACAATTTCTTTCAAATTCATTAAAATTTCATGTACTGATTCTTGAATACCTACTATGGTAGAATATTCATGTGGAATTTTCTCAGATTTTGCGCGTGTAATACATGTTGCTTCTGTTTCTCCAAGCAAAGCTCTTCGCATTGCAATGCCTATTGTGTCGGCTTGACCTTTCATAAGTGGAGACAGAACAAAGCGTCCATAATAAAGACGCTTACTGTCTGCTCTTGATTCAACACACTTCCACTGTAGTGTCCGAGTAGATACTTTTACTTTCTCTCGAACCATAATAATATTATTTGATAAGATCTTTGAGTCATTTATTTCTCTTGAGATTTCTTCAATGTTTATTTCTACACCCGTCTTTTTTTAGGGGGTCTGCAGCCATTATGTGGCATAGGGGTTACATCCCGTACGAAACTTAAAAGTATACCACTTCTACGAATAGCTCGTAATGCTGCATCTCTTCCGAGACCCGGACCTTTTATCATGACCTCCGCTCGTTGCATACCTTGATCCGCTACTGCTCGAATAGCATTTCCTGCTGCGGTTTGAGCAGCAAAGGGTGTCCCTCTTCTTGTACCCCTGAATCCACAAGTCCCAGCGGAGGACCAAGAAATCACCCGCCCCCGTACATCTGTAATAGTCACAATGGTGTTGTTGAAACTTGCTTGAACATGAATAACGCCTTTTGGTATTCGACGTGCACTTTTACGTGAACCAATCCGTCCAGTCCTACGTGAAACACTTTTTGATATAGATTTTGCCATATTTTATCATTTCATAAATATAAGTCAGATATATGGATATATCCATTTCATGTCAAAACAGATCTTTTATTTTGATTTGTTCATCGGTTCCTTTAGAGAGTCCCTTTTCGAAAGATTATCCTTGTCTTTGTTTATGTCTCGGGTTGGAACAAATTACTATAATGCGTCCTCTCCTACGGATCAGTCGACATTTTTCACAAATTTTACGAACCGAGGCCCTTATTTTCATAGTTGTTATTCCTTAACTGAATTGCGAATCTACTTATTGGAAGAAAATAAGTCTCTTGAAATTTTTGAACAGTGACTTGTATTCTCATGAAAGGAATGTTGAAAATATCATAAATAATCATTCGAATTCTTGTTGTGGAGTCTATAAATTATACGCCCTCCATTTCTGAACCATAACGACTTACTTCAATTTTGACTCTTTTGGCTCTATTTCCAGGTAGTACACGTAGAAAACTGTGTCGAACTCTTCCTGAAACATAACTTCGAATCTGACTTCAGTATATAAACGAACCCGGAGCATACCATTGGGAAGTGCTTCAGTAATTAAACCTTCATAAATCCATTCATTTTTCTTCTTTCATTCCAGGCAAAACCCCTTGAAGTATCAACTAATGTAGGAGGAGTGATATTAGACAACTTGTCTTTTTTCGTTTTTTTTTCACAAATTAGGAAGTTCCGGATATAATTCGGGTACCAGAAAGATTACCATATATAACACAAAATTTCTCCGCCGATTCTTTCTAGTCGAGCCGTACGGTCTGTCATTATACCCCGAGAAGTAGAGAGAATTACAATCCCCACCCCGTCTAAAATTCTCGGAATTCGTTGATAGTTCGAATAGATTCGGAGACCAGGTCGACTGATTCGTTTTAAATTTAAACAGGTTCTATATGGTCTTTTCCTATTCCTTCTATGTCGTAGGGTTAAAACCAAAAAAGATTTGTTGTTTTCCACAAGTTGCCTTACGTTTTCGAGAAACCCCTCTCGTAAAAGTATTTTAACAATGTTTTCGGTGATGTTAGTAGACGCTACTCGAACCGTTCCTTTTCTATCCCTGTCAGCATTTCGTATATAAGTTATTATGTCAGCAATAGTGTCCTTACCCATGATAAACGCAAATTATTGTTACTTCCGAATTTTTATATAATCAACATGTTCCTTTTTTTTTGTTTTATTTATGAAAATTATTAAAAGTATATGCGTGAGACATAATCTACTAATTTAGCTATTTTAATTAAAGACTATCCCTCTATCGGGATCTCGTATTATAATACCTCAGGCGCTAATGAAACTATTTTAGTAAAATTGAACTGTCTCAATTCCCGTGCGATCGCGCCAAAAACTCGAGTTCCTTTTGGATTTCCTTCTTGATCAATGACAACTGCAGCATTGTCATCATATCGTATTATCATACCGTTGTCACGCTTGAGTTCTTTACAAGTACGTACAATTACAGCTCTGATCACTTCGGATTTTTGTAGAGGTGTATTTGGTACTGCTTCCTTGATCACAGCAACAATAACGTCACCAATATGAGCATATCGGCGATTACTAGCTCCTAGGATTCGAATACACATTAATTTTCGGGCCCCGCTGTTGTCTGCTACATTCAAATGGGTTTGAGGTTGAATCATATCATTTTTTAATCTGTTTTTTTAATGTAAAGTAAAGCAAAGGACGAAGTAAAAAAAAACCTGCAATTGTTTTTTTTATACCCAAGACTTCTTTCCTTTGGTTCAACATTCCTATCCAGAAATAATGAATTGAGTTCTTATAGGCATTTTGGATGCCACTATTGAAATAGCCTTTCGAGCTATATTTTCGGCTACTCCACCCATTTCATAAAGTATTCTACCTGGTTTAACGACAGCTACCCAATATTCGGGGGATCCTTTCCCCGAACCCATACGAGTTTCCGTATGTCTTACTGTAACTGGTTTATCTGGAAATACACGTACCCATATTTTTCCCCCACGACGTACATTTCGTGTCATTGCGCGTCGCCCTGCTTCGATTTGTCTAGATGTGATCCAAGCGGGTTCAAGTGCTTGAAGAGCATATCTACCGAAACAAATATGATTACCTCGATAAGAAATTCCTTTCATTCTTCCTCTATGTTGTTTACGGAATCTTGTTCTTTTGGGGTTATAGTTGATGGGTCTTTCTCAATTCCATCTCTACTACAGAACTGGACGTGAGAATTTCTTCTCATCCAGCTCCTCGCGACTGAAACGACTAAAAAAGATTTTATCCCGATATACATATATTTAATAAAAAGTATACTGAATCGTAGGATTCTTTGAAATTTCATCTAATTAATTTATTAATCTATTCGAAATTTATATATCGTGTTTAGTTAGATCTATATTATAGATTTATAATTAAACATGTATTCTATTTATACATAATGTCAATGTCGTTTTTTTTATAACGTTATAATGAATCTTTTTTTTTGTTTTGCCTTTTATCATATACGATCGACCAAAATTTATCAATCCAATAAAATAAAACTTTCGCGGGCGAATATTTACTCTTTCAATATCTATTTCAGTTCTAGGGTTAGTCCACGACCTCTCCGAATAAAAGAATAGGTTCCTGATCCGTTCCGCCATCCCGCCCAATGAATTATTAAGATTCATTTTCAATAGAATCTTCTGCATTCACGGGTTCCATCGTTCCCATTGCTTCTTGATTAATGGTTAGGTCTTAATTCTTAATTTTCAAATGGAGTCCTTAATGAAATTTGTTCTTAAGTCAATTTTCTCAGTCTTTATTGGCTCGAGGCTCTTGATTTTTTTTGTTCTATGAGCGGATTCATCTAATTATGGATGAATCTTTATTAATGCTTTATTACATTGCTTTTTTTTGTATGAGATGACTCAGAGACCTTACATATTGGAATTCTATATCAGTGATATTTTCTTTCTCTCTTCTCTCTTTCTCTCATCCTTCCATTTATCCTTATCCGCATACTTTTCTATTTCGCTTCACAACTTATAACTTCATAACGCATAATCAGATTGGTTTTTTTATGTTTATGCAAAATTTATGCAAAAAAGGATTTCAGTTGCTACAATGATATAACCAATATTATATATTATATCTTGACTGCTTCTTTGGATCCAGATAATGCGAAGCAATGAGTTGGTTATTAGTGTTATAAGTTCTTAGTTCATATCTTCATACTATAGTTCGGTTCTTTTTTTTGAATCCTAGTACTAAAACTAAAAAAAC